CAATTTCAAAAAACTATTCATACTATGATCATAGTATGATGGCGGTTGGGCAAGTATGCCCCCATCGTCTAGTGGTTCAGGACATCTCTCTTTCAAGGAGGCAGCGGGGATTCGACTTCCCCTGGGGGTAGGGTAATACGAAAGGAAGTTGATTATGGATTACCAATAAGCCTAAAATGGATTCTTCCTGGGTCGATGCCCGAGCGGTTAATGGGGACGGACTGTAAATTCGTTGGCAATATGTCTACGCTGGTTCAAATCCAGCTCGGCCCAATAATGCCCAAGAATTCGCCAATCTACCATGAGATGGTATAACCCCCTTGTCCTTGAGAAATACCTGATACAGAGGAATTAAAAAGAATTTAAATTTATGCTAAATCCCTTATTTCCCTGGGATTGTAGTTCAATTGGTTAGAGCACCGCCCTGTCAAGGCGGAAGCTGCGGGTTCGAGCCCCGTCAGTCCCGAAGGATCCAATAAATACATCAATTCATCTCTCCCTTTTCTGTGAAAGGGAGGACAGGGAGCAGAATTTCATTCCCAAGAGGAGATCCTTGTTTTTTTTTCCTTCCTATTTTTCTATTTTTTTAGGGGTCCCATCGAAGAAAGAACAAAGCCTAAAAAAAATAGTGAATTTGATGGAATATTAGATCTTTTATACCGGGACTCATCTTTATCACATTTCTTTGTCTTCCAAGAAAATTAGATTATTAAAAAAAAAACAGAGCTTAGAACTTAACTCCTTTCTTTTTCCATTTTGCTTCTATTGTTTGTTTGGGTTTGTTACTAATGGAAATGAAAGGGGGGTCACATGATACTTCATCAGATGATTGTACAAGGAAAACCTAAGGTAGGTTATAGAAAAGAAAGAAGAAAAAATAATAATAAATCGAGGAATTTTTGATTGGTTCAGGAATCCCATTTTGGATTCGGTATGGATAAAAGATCTTCCTATGTTATACTATTCAATTCTCGACGACGAATTCATTTGATAGCACAGATATTGTTATTCATGATATTGATCCGATTCAAGATCATCGAGAAGTAATTCATTCATTGAATTTACAGGCGAAAGATTTATTATCTCTATGGGATTAAATCCCGAGTTATTGTGAAGTAAAAAAAAGATGAGATTATGGAAGTAAATATTCTTGCATTTATTGCTACTGCACTGTTCATTCTAGTTCCTACTGCTTTTCTACTTATCATTTACGTAAAAACAGTTAGTCAAAATGATTAATTAATTTGAATGAAACTTGATTTCTGAGTTCTTATCAATGATTGAAGAAATAAAACGAAAAGGATTCCAATTTCGCGTCTTAAATGAAATGAGCGGACTATAATCGGCTCTATGAGATCCGATAGTATGGTAAGAAAGAAATAGATGAAATCTTTCTTTCTACCATACTATCTATTAGTGTTATTGTAGTGTATAAAGTTGTAAAGTTGTACTTTACAATAAAGAGAAAGGCTTAATATAGATCAATCTCCAATATTATCTTCATATATGTAGATATAAATTTCATATATGGAATGGACATAGCATCAAATTCGATTTCTTTGATACATCTATTTGTTCCGATCACTCTGAAATAATCGTCTTACTCTTAGAGTTCTAATTCCTAGATTTTTTTATTATTTCCATCCAATATGAATTTCGGGATCTATCGAAAGAATCAAGAAAAAGCATTATGGGCATATCTTAAGAAAAACATGTAGTAATCTGTTTTTTAGCATTTCGAAGAAATAATTGATTGAGCCATTGACAGGAGTTCTATGGGCACTTCTTCAGATTTCGAAAAGAAATAAAATAAATAGTAAACCTCGCCGATTTTAACGCTTGAACCATGATATGAAATGGGTTGATAAAGTATCAAAAATTTTAAAAATCTAATAAAACAAGCGGTAAGTGCGCAATAAATATGTGACTCGCCCAAGTCAAGATCTTATTATGCATAGTATCTTGTTAGCCAACCACTATGCTATGTCTATATTGTTTTCTTTCTCATAGAAAGTGGGTATACATTTACCAAAACGACTTCCTCTTTGAACAGTAAAGAGGGAAAGAAAAAAATCAAATCAAAAAATAAAAAAGGGGTCGGGTCTTCCTCAGTATCCATCTATAATTCTAATTCTGGTAAAAGCCCGTTAGAAAATTTCAGAAGAATTAGGTTGGAATGAATTTCCTATCATCTGTATCCCTTTCCTTTCGAAATACAAACATGGGAATCATTGAAATATCTCTTTGATTGAAAGAGTATTAGTCATATCATACATTACTCTACTAGAATCCAATGGAATTTGGAAATGAAGATATTTTTATTTGAAAAAGTTCAAAACGCGTTGCAAAACGATCTATAAAATAATTGATACAGTTTGATTCCTCAACTTTATTAGTAGTAACTCTAGAGTCCACTTCTTCCCCATACTACAAGTGAAAGGGAAAATGTAAAGACTACCATTAAAGCAGCCCAAGCGAGACTTACTATATCCATGTGAAT